AGTAATTGAACAAACATTGAATAAGACAGTACCCGATGGTTCACAAGCGGCTGAGTATTTATTCCATAAAGGCTTATTCGACCCAATTGTACCACGTAATCCTTTAAAAGGTGTTCTAAGTGAGTTATTTCAGCTCCATGGTTTCTTTCCCTTGAATCAAAATTCCAAAAATTAAAGTATAGCACTAGATTCAGTTATTTTGTTTGTAGCGAACAAGTATTTAGTTCATCGTAATAAAAAAAACTAAGAAAAATGTTCTTTGGTGATATAAGTTACACTTTCTAGTAAGAGTCAGAAGTTTCGGATAATTTTTTTTCTTACCCCTATTCATGATTAGGTATTATGAACCTCTATCAACAGGATAAAATAAAAAAGTGAATTTCTCTTTCCGAGGAATTCGAACTTGGGGAAATAAAAAGAATTTTAGTGGAAAAAAAAAGCCCTTTATCGGATTTGAACCGATGACTTACGCCTTACCATGGCGTTACTCTACCACTGAGTTAAAAGGGCCATTTTATTCAATTCATGAATTAGCCATTTTTTTTTCATTATGAGTCTACTGCATATATGTATATATGTACTATATGTACATAATATATACGTATATGCATAGGAGTTCATTCAGGAACAATAGATTGGATTTACTCCAAAAGTAGATAAGATTATTATTTTGAATTTTGGAAAAAAAAAATTCTAAAAAATCATAACATAAAAGTAGGAAAGACTTTTTGGATCTAGTCATACCATTAGACTATATTGACAATTCCAAAAAACTGCTCATACTATCATCATAGTATGATGATGGTCGGGCGTATATGCCCCTATCGTCTAGTGGTTCAGGACATCTCTCTTTCAAGGAGGCAGCGGGGATTCGACTTCCCCTGGGGGTAGGGTACTATGAAAGGAAGTTGATCATAGATTATCGATAAGCCTAGAATGAATTCTTCCTGGGTCGATGCCCGAGCGGTTAATGGGGACGGACTGTAAATTCGTTGGCAATATGTCTACGCTGGTTCAAATCCAGCTCGGCCCAATAATTCACCGCTCCATGAATATGATATAACCAATTTGTCTTCCATAAACAGAAATGCCTAATCCGTAGAAATAAAGAGAAAGGGTCAATTTTTTTTCTCATTGAAAGATTGATTATCCACTTTTGGCCGTAAAATAATTATTGGTTACTAGTAATCCGTGTCACTCTCACTATAGCCCATATTATATGTGGATATGATATCAGTATATCATTCCTGTCTTTCTTACAATACGACGACTAGGACTAGAATGTTTTTATGATTACATTAAGAATATGTATGCCATACACCTCGCTGGGATTGTAGTTCAATTGGTCAGAGCACCGCCCTGTCAAGGCGGAAGCTGCGGGTTCGAGCCCCGTCAGTCCCGAACTAGGATCCGGTGAATTTATCAATTCATCTCTCTCTTTTCACGGAAAAGGGGGACAGGAAGCAAGATCTAATCCCCAGTGGGGATCCTTATTTCTTTTGTTTTTTATTTCGCATTTATCATCACACAAATACGGATACGGGAATTTCAAATCTTTCCACTACTCCCGATTGATAAAGGAGAGACATATCATATGTACATTAGTACAATCGGTGGTATTACTATATTCAGTATTTTAAGAGATACCATCCTCGTCTTACTTTCTTTTTCGATTGTTCTTGATCAATGAAATGGAGTAGAGTGATCCTATTTTACTGGGAGTACATACAAAAACTGTATTCGTTTATTGTACGATGGACAATGAACTTAACATAATTACCTCGACAGAGTACTTTTCGGGTTAAACCACACCTTTTCTAGTTCTGACTTTGTTTGTGTATCCTCAATGACTAATTGTAAACAATCTATCTCATTCTCATTCAAATTGCAGACATCGTTTTTGATGTATGCATTCCAGTACAAATAAATACAAGAAAGAGGATACTAATAAAATAAAAGAAAAGACCAAGCAAGGACCCTTTTCAGTAAATTTGTTGGAATATTTGATTTTTTTTATTTAATCCCTTTTTTCCATCTCACCTCGTTTGGGTCTGTGTGTGACCCATAGAATACCGGTCATATAATACCTCATAATTGTAAGTATAATACACAGGAAGGGGAGTTGTATAAGATAAGGAAGACAGTAGGTTATAGAAAAAAAAGTGGAAGGGGATGAAAAATCCAATGGGATTCCTGATCCAATAAAAAATCCCATTTCGTAATTAGTATGGATAAAGGATCTTCCCATGTTATACTATTCAATTCTCGACGATGAATCAATTTGATAGATCAGATATTGTTATTCATAATATTGATCCTATTCAGTATCATCAGGATCAATTCATCCCAATGAATTTACAGGAGTTAAATTTCTCATCTCTATGGGATTACATCCCGAGTTATTGCGAAGAAAAAAAAGAAATAATGAAATTATGGAAGTCAATATTCTCGCATTTATTGCTACTGCACTGTTCATTCTAGTTCCTACTGCTTTTTTACTTATTATCTACGTAAAAACAGTCAGTCAAAATGATTAATTTGAATCTGAATTATTAGTTCTTATCAATCCTTTTTTCAATGATTGAAGAAATGAAAGAAAGGGATTAAAAGAAAATTCCAAGTCTTAAATGAAATGATCTGGTTGGAATCATAAAGTGTGGTAGAAAGGACTATATATAGTCCTTTCTACCACACTTTAGAGTATTTTTTATTATCTAATATTGTATACAATGATATTATCATATAAAGTTGTATTGTATACAGATATAGACTTTATCTAAATGGAGGGTTTATATAGATCAATTTACAATATGTATGTATATGATGTATTAGATGTACATCTAATCTAAATAGTAGACTAGTACATCGAAATAGCAGTCTAATTCTATTTCTTTTTTTCGCTACATCCACTCGATTTCGATCAACCCAAAATAATCGAAGGCCAATTCTTCTAATTCCTAGGTTTCTTATAATTTTATATATAGGTTCCGGGATCCATCAAAAGAATCAATAGAGGAAGAATAGTATGGGAATATACTATAGCAAAAGAAAACAAAACCAAGGAATTTTTTTGATTTCCCATCCCAAGAAGTCATTGATTGAGCCATTAACAGATCATTTACGAAGTTCTATGGTAACTTCTTCAGATTTTGAAAGGAATTAGTAAAGGGGACTCGGACCATTTTTCATGCTTAAACATGACATGAGATGAGTCAAAAAAGCATAAAAAAATCTCTAGGAGTCTAAAATGTTAAATGTATGATATGTGGTGGATCGCTCAGCGGAAGAAAGATCTAATTTTATTATGTGTAGAACCTCTTTGGACAACCACTAGTCACTTCCAGTAGAAAGTAAGTATCGTCGTAATCTAATAGCAGAACGATTTGTTCTTAGAACAGTGAAAGTAAAGAAAGAGAGAAACAAATAAAGAAAAAACTAGGGATTGGTTTTTTCTCATTGTAATATCCATAATTCTGGTAAGAACAGGTTTATCCAAACAGAATATTTAGAAGGAATTCGGTTGGAAAAAATTTCCTATCATGCGTAGATTTGGGTTTTGAAATACAACTAAACTATAGTAATCATTCATTGTTTGATCGAATGGTTATTATTCATTATTGTCTTTCCAGTATAATTTTGAAAGAGAGACAAGCTTTTTAAAAATAAAGCTTCGAAAAACGATCAATGCAAAACGATCAATTAAACAATTGATACAATTCGATTAATCAATCGATTACTCAATCAATTATTAATATACCTAGAGTCCACTCCTTCCCCATACTACGAGTGAAAGGGAAAATGTAAAGACTACCATTAAAGCAGCCCAAGCGAGACTTACTATATCCATGTGAATTATATCTCCTATTTCTATGAAGGAATTATTCCATTATTGATCAATAATCATAGTAGAATCAATGGCGCAGAGTCAAAATAGGATTCTGACTTAAGGCTATTGATGAACCAATTCAATGAATCCACTCGTAACAGATTCTTTATAGGATTTCTGGTAGAATTGGGGAGTATTAAGTAAAAATACGATACACACACCTTTTCCTTGAAAATTGCAAAGGAATGCTCCTAATGGAACATGTGGGAATAGTAAGACCTATTGTTTGTTTTGTTACCTTTCTTTCATAAGCAAAAATAAAAAAAAATATACCATCAAGATAGATAACTATCTATTGGATACCTACATTTCCTATTTGATCTAAGCCTTACTGTCTTTATTTCTGTGAAAGAATGGGGAGACATCACTACCATTATTACATACATTTTTTTTGTAATCTCCTTACACGACCAAAGAAATCTTTTTTTTTTTTTTTTTACTTTTACTCTGTTATTCTATAAGATAAGAGCCAACTAACCACCCTGATTGAATGTTTGAGTACTCGGAGTCTCTCGTAAGTATGGATACAAAGTATCTTCAGTCCTTTCCACAACTCCTAAATTGATTTCCCATCAGCCTATCCAATCTAATTCCAGACAGAGTCAGTAGACCCTACGTTAGTGTAGGTAGTGTAAGATAATTAGGAAGACTTGACAGTCTTTCATATAATCTTTTCTTCAATCCTAGGAGCAAAAATGGAATGTCCTTTAGGAACCTTTGGATACCAAGATTTCTGACCTCTTACTTTCGTAGTTCTGGAATTAATAAGTAAGCCTTACCTCATCCCTATTGGTATATCTGTTTGGGCCGCTACCCAGAACCCAAACAGAGCCAGATTTTGAGAAAACAACTTACAGTCTTTTATAGAACTATGTATTCTATAAATCAAGTATCGACAAGCCCCGTCCTTTGCCTTTGCTTATGCAGGGCAAGAATTTGTCGAGTATCAGTAGAATAAGAAATTCTAAGTATTTTGTTGATCAGGCGACACCCAGATTTGAACTGGGGATAAAGGATTTGCAGTCCCCTGCCTTACCGCTTGGCCATGCCGCCAAATCCGATCCAAAATCGATGAAAATATTATTCATCCACATTTTATTACTAATTGTTTGTT